GTCACATTGTGCAACACAAGTGCAACAATGTATAGCGGATATTTTCCACACGCAAAAAGGTAAAAATGTGCATTCGGCCCTCGTTTTTGGGGTTTTTCGAGAAAAGTCATTATGCATATTAGGGGGGAGGGGGGGTTTTTCCAAAAAAAACTAGTTAACAATCAGTCGTCTTTCTCTTCGGAACCCAAGGGGCACCTCTTAAAAAATAGTGAAAAGTCTAATATCTATGCTCGTATAGTGAAGTATGTGTCAAAGAATTGTATGCGAAACTCCATTAATTAATTATCGATTACCAAAATCTCTGAGGGTTAATGACGTATCTTTCTTAAGCAGAAGTAACACTAATCACGAAATAAAATAGTGTCTTTCATAATTCATACCTTCAATCCACTTGACAATATGGTCTACTTAATGACCAGAGTCCGAGGATTTCATTTATTTAATATCTCAATTTAGGTCTAGATGAGTTCAGATTTGTATTAGTGTTTTTATCCCAGCCCTTGGGCATAGTTACTGCTTCATCCCGAAAAAAAAAAGCTGGGAGATTGATAAATCTTGAGACGGTTAAGAGTAGAATGCCATTAAAGGGAACTAGCGGTCTGGATGGCTGACGCGTACAGAACTGTGTGTATCTTAAGGTAGCCAAATGCCGGCATTTGATCTATTATTAGGGATTAATCAATTATGTACCACAAACCGTACACTATATACCTTACAAGGGATTATTGCGGGTTTCTAGTTTTCCCGAATTGAATAATTGATTTTCATAAAATAGGGGTTAAAGGTATTATGAAATGAATATATTGATTATAAATTAATGTGGGTTATGAATTTTTATGAAATGAATTTGTTGATTATTAAGGAAGTGTGGGTTAATCATAGTATGTAATGAAGGTGAGGATTATAGGTTAATGAGTATTATACATAGTATATGTGATGAAGATGGGGTTAATCATACATGTTGATTATCAGGTGAAGTTGTATGTGGCATATTAGGATATGTGGGCTATATCATTAATATGTACAACTGACTTACTTCAAAAAAATCACGCTTTTTGCGTGATCTTTAGACATTCAGGGGGCAGTTTAGGCAGAATCTTGGCTTTGGGAGCCAAGGGCAGGAGTTTAACTCTCTTTCCTCTGATGTGCTTTGGGGAGGGATTTCACCCCCGGTCTTCGACTTACAAGGCCGACGCTTTTAAATTTAAGCTACCAAAACATTAATTTAGGCTGAGCATTTTGTTTTCATACCAGCTGGTTAATGGGATAATAATAAGGAATAATGAGAAGTAGGTAACGGAGGCAATTTGGCCGATGATAATGAATGGTTGTTCAACTGGCTGTCCTCCAATTCATGTTAGGATAATTGCGTTGGCTACTAGTAGTCAGAAAAGGGTTTGGGCTGGGGGTCGGAAGGTATTGCTTCGTTGTTTTGAGGTGTGAAGTATTGGAACCAATATGAGGATAAAGATTGAGAATAGGAGGGCTAGAACCCCCCCAAGTTTATTTGGGATAGAGCGTAGGATGGCGTAGGCAAATAGGAAATATCATTCAGGCTTAATGTGGGGCGGGGTAACAAGTGGATTAGCAGGAATGAAGTTTTCGGCATCGCCTAGTAGGTTAGGTAAGAATAGGGCTAGTAGGGCTAGTAGAGTAATTATGATAAAGAACCCAACTATATCTTTGTATGAGAAGTAGGGGTGGAATGAAATCTTGTCTATGTCAGAATTAAGGCCTATTGGGTTGTTGGAGCCAGTTTCGTGTAGAAATAATAGGTGAATGAGAGTTAGCCCAATGATTAGGAATGGGAGGATGAAATGGAATGCGAAGAAACGTGTAAGGGTGGCGCTATCAATTGAGAAGCCTCCTCAAATTCATTGGACTAGTGTGCCTCCAACATATGGGAAGGCTGAAAGAAGATTAGTAATAACTGTGGCTCCTCAGAAAGATATTTGTCCTCATGGTAGGACATAACCCACGAAGGCTGTTGCTATTAGTAGGAATAATAGAATAACCCCAACATTTCATGTCTCTTTGAAGAGGTAGGAGCCATAATAAAGTCCTCGGGCAATATGTAAATAAATACAGATAAAGAATAATGAGGCCCCGTTGGCATGAATATTGCGAATTAATCAGCCGTAATTTACGTCACGGCAAATATGGACTACTGAGGAGAAGGCCGTGGAAATGTCTGCGGTGTAGTGTATGGCCAGGAATAGGCCTGTAAGGATTTGAATAATTAGGCAAAGTCCTAAGAGTGATCCAAAGTTTCATCAAATTGAAAAGTTAGACGGTGAGGGTAGATCAATTAAAGCGTCATTAACAATTTTAATAAGTGGGTGGGTTTTTCGGGTGTTAGTGGTCATTATAATTCTTATAGTTGAATAAACAACGATAGTTTTTCAAGTTATTGGTCTTGGTTAAAGTCCAGGTAAGAGTAATGGTTTATTTTATATTTGTAATGTTAGTAGGGCTTGTTCTTGGATTAATAGCAGTGGCGTCAAATCCTTCCCCTTATTTTGCAGCGCTTGGTTTAGTAATAGCTGCTGGGGTTGGGTGTGGCTTATTAGTTGGGCATGGTGGGTCTTTTTTATCTTTAGTACTATTTTTGATTTATTTAGGGGGAATGTTGGTTGTGTTTGCTTATACGGCAGCGCTTGCTGCTGAGCCATATCCTGAGACGTGGGCTGATTGATCTGTGTTATTATATATTAGTGTTTATTTACTAGGTCTTTTTTTTGTAGGACAGTATTTTTTTACTGAATGGTGAGGACTTGGTTGAGCGGGGGTTGAGGAGATGAGTAATTTAGAAATGGTTCGAGGGGATTTTGGTGGTGTAGCTTTATTGTACTCTAATGGGGGGATTATGTTAGTGTTGGGGGGGTGGGTGTTACTTTTAACGTTATTTGTGATTTTAGAATTAACTCGGGGTCTATCGTATGGTACTTTACGTGTGGTTTAGGCTGTAATGACTAAGACGGTTAAAGTTAGTGTTAGGAAAAGTAGTATTAAGTAGGTTTTGATCAGTCCTTGTTGGGGTTGTGTAGATAATTTGATTAGAGGTGTTTGTTGGATAAGAGTACTTTTTGGGCCAATTTTTTCGTTTCAGGTTAGGTCAATAAGGTGTGTTGAGACGTATTGGGCCCATTTTAAGTTGATCTTTGGTATTAATCGGTGAATAATTGGGGGAAAATATCCTAATATATTGGAGAAATGGTGGGTTAGTAGGGTCGGGGTAGTTTTGAGTTGAGTGCTGGTTAAGTTGGCTAGTTCTAGTGCTACTAGCAGGCCAATAATAGTTACTAGGAGGGCGGATAATTTTAGTAATGGGGTTATGGTCATAATTTGGGTTTTTGTTGGTGGGAGGTTAAGTGTAATGATTAAGCCAGCGAGGATACTTCCGTATGCGAGTCGTTTGATTGGGTTAATAACTAGAATATTATTTTCATTGATGGGGGAGAGGGGGGAAAATCGTGGATATTTTATTAAGGCAAAGAAGACAAGGCGCAGGCTGTAAATGGCGGTGAAGGAAGTTGCAATAAGAGTTAAAATTAGGGCTCAGGCGTTCAAATGGGAAGTGTTTAAAGATTCAATGATTGCGTCTTTTGAAAAAAACCCTGATAGGAAGGGCATTCCTGTAAGGGCGAGGCTACCAATGGTTAAGGATGATGAGGTTAATGGTAGAAGTTTTTGTAGTCCTCCTATCTTTCGAATATCTTGTTCATCATTTAAACTATGAATAATTGAGCCTGAACAGAGGAAAAGTATTGCTTTAAAGAAAGCGTGTGTGCAAATATGAAGAAACGCTAATTGGGGTTGATTTAGTCCAATTGTAACTATTATTAACCCGAGTTGGCTTGATGTTGAAAAGGCAATGATTTTTTTAATATCATTTTGAGTTAATGCGCATGCGGCAGTAAATAGAGTAGTCAGGGCTCCTAAGCATAGGCATGTTGTTAAGATTAGTTGGTTATCTTGCATTAGTGGGTGTAGGCGAATTAATAGGAAGATACCAGCAACAACTATAGTACTAGAGTGGAGTAGGGCAGAGACTGGCGTGGGTCCTTCCATGGCTGCAGGCAGCCATGGGTGGAGTCCAAACTGTGCAGATTTTCCTGCTGCAGCTAGGACTAAACCAAGAAGAGGTAAAGTTAAGTCTTTCTCTTTGGAAAGAATAAATAGTTGTTGGATTTCTCATGAGTTTAGGTTTATAGCTAATCAAGCTATACTTAAGATAAGACCGATGTCTCCTACGCGGTTATAAATCACGGCCTGTAGGGCCGCAGTATTTGCGTCCGTTCGACTATACCATCAACCGATAAGGAGGAAAGATATGATTCCAACTCCCTCCCAACCAATGAATAATTGGAATATGTTGTTGGCTGTGACTAAGATGATTATGGAAATTAGGAATAGGAGTAAATATTTAAAGAAGCGGTTGATGTTTGGGTCTGAGTGCATATATCAGAGGGCAAATTCGAGGATAGATCAGGTTACGTATAGGGCAATCGGGGTGAAGATAATTGAGTATATATCAAATTTAAAACTTATGTTAATGTCAAATGGTCCAATATTAATTCAGTTTCAATTGGTTGTGATTGATTCTAAGCCCTGGTCTAGGTAAATAAATAATGGTATAAGGCTAACGAAGAAGGAAATTTTTACAGCAGTTTTAACATGTGAAGATGCTCAATTGAGGTTAAGTTCTTTAGGAGATAGTGATGAAATAAGGGGGTATAACAGGATAATGAAGATGAGGAGGAAGGCTGAGTTAAAGATAATTATATTCATAGCTCTTGCTTGGAGTTGCACCAAGAGTTTTTGGTTCCTAAGACCAATAGATAACTATTATCTTTCAAGGGCCAAGTGAGCCATGGATTTGAACCATGAATAAAAGAATTAGCAGTTCTTTGTGTCCCAGACCCCTCTTGGTTATTAAAAAGATTTTAACTTTTGTTTTTAGAATCACAATCTAATGTTTTTGTTAAACTATAATAACAGAAGGTTCAACCTCAAATAAGTTCTGGTTTGAAGATTAATAATAATATAGGGATAAGATGGAGATTGAGGAGAAGGTGTTCTCGAGTATGTGATGGGTTTAAGGATAGTAAATGTTGTGATGCAAGGCCTCGTTGAGTTATTAAAAATATGTATAGGGAATATGCGGCTGTAATTAAAACCCCCAGTCCGGTTAATAAGATAGTTCAATTAGATCAGTTAAATAGTGAGGAAATGATAAGGAGTTCTCCTATTAAATTAGGGGTGGGCGGAAGAGCGAGGTTAGCTAGGTTAGTAATAAATCATCAGGTTGCCATAAGTGGAAGTATAACTTGAATGCCTCGAGCGAGGAGAAGGGTGCGGCTATGGGTGCGTTCGTAGTTAGTATTTGCTAGGCAGAAGAGGGTTGATGAAATTAATCCGTGTGCGATTATTAATGTAATTGCCCCTGCAAAGCTTCATGGTGTTTGGATTATGATTGCTCCGGCAACTAAACCTATATGGCTTACGGATGAATAAGCAATTAGGGATTTAAGGTCGGTTTGCCGGAGGCAAATCGAACTGGTTATGATTACGCCTCAGATGGCTAGAATTAAGAATGGGTACGCTATTTCTTTGGTTAAAGGATTAAGTATAACAATAATTCGTATTAACCCATAACCTCCTAATTTAAGTAGTACTGCAGCTAAAATTATTGATCCTGCAATAGGGGCTTCAACGTGGGCTTTGGGTAGTCAAAGATGTACTCCATAGAGAGGTATTTTTACTAGGAAGGCAATAAGGCAGGCTATTCACCATAACTTATCAGCTCATGTGGATAGGCTAAGTGGTTCAGGATATTGAATAATAATTATAGATAGAGAGCCCAGGTCATTTTGTATAAGTAAAAGGGCGATAAGTAGGGGTAGTGAGCCGATTAGGGTATAAAATAAAAAATAGGTTCCTGCGTTTAAGCGTTCAGTTTGATTTCCTCATCGGGTGATAATAATAAGGGTTGGGATTAATGTAGCTTCAAATATAATATAAAATATAATTAATTCTGTTGCACTAAATGCTAAGATGAGGAAAGTTTGTAGGGAAATTAGTAGTGTAATATAAATTCGTTGGCGCATAATAGGTTCAGTGGAAATGTGGTTTTGACTTGCTAAAATCATTAATGGGAGGAGCCAGCAGGTGAGGATAAGTAAAGGGGCTGAGAGAGGATCAATACCTAGGTATTGGTTAGAGAAATCTCATCCAATATCCGTATTTCATTTAAATCACAGCATACTGAGTAATGCGATTAAAAGACTATGGGCAGTTGTAATAGGTCATAATCATTTTTTTGATGAGAGTCATGTAATGAGAAATAATATAATTGTTGGAATTAAGATTTTTAGCATTGTAGTAAATTTAAGTTTTGAAGGCGGTCTGAGCCGTGGGTTCGAGTGGCTGCTACTAGAAGGGCAAGGCCTGCGCCTGCTTCACAAGCAGAAAAAGTTAAAAGGATTATTGGGGTAATTGAGCATGAAGTGGAGTTTAGTGTTATTGATCAAAGGGCTAGGGCAATAAATAAGGATAGTATTATTCCTTCTAAACAGAGTAAGGCGGATAAAAGGTGTGATCGGTTGAATGCGAGGCCTATTAAGCCTAAGATAAATGCGGAGCTAAAACTAAAATAGATAGGGGACATAAGGTATTTATGGATTTTCACCATAATTTACTAAGCCGAAATTAGTGGTCTTGTTTTGGACTAAACACCTTGTTTACTCTGCTCATTCAAGACCGCCTTGAAGTCATTCATAAATAAGACCCAAGGTTAATAAAATAATAATACTTGTTGCTCACAATAATGAGGTGAGAGGGGTTAGTAGTTGATCTCCTCATGGAAGGGGTAGGAGGAGGGCAATTTCTAGGTCAAATAATAGGAATAAGATCGCCACAAGGAAGAAGCGCAGTGAGAATGGGAGGCGTGCACTTCCTAATGGGTCAAATCCACATTCATATGGAGATAATTTTTCGTTATCTGGATTTAATGAAGGAAGTCAAAATGCTACGAAAACAAGGATTAGGGAAATGAGGGCTGTCGCTGCGACAGACGATATGATGAGGTTCATTACTCCTCCTTGGATTTTAACCAAGATTAAATAATTGGAAATCACTTGTACTAATTTATACTAGAAAAGTAATTATGAGCCTCATCAATAGATGGAAACATAAAGGAATAATCATACTACATCTACAAAATGTCAGTATCATGCAGCGGCTTCGAAGCCAAAATGATGTTCTGATGTAAAATGATATTGGATTTGTCGTAATAGACAAATTATTAAAAATGTTGAACCAATAATAACATGGAGGCCGTGGAAGCCGGTAGCAACAAAAAATGTTGATCCATAGACACCATCGGCGATGGTGAATGGGGCTTCGTAATATTCTATGGCCTGGAGGGCTGTAAAATAAAACCCCAGTACTACGGTTAAAGCTAGGGCTTGAATTGCTTCTTTTCGGTTACCTTCTATTAAGCTATGGTGGGTCCAGGTTACTGTGACTCCAGATGCTAGAAGGACTGCGGTGTTTAAAAGTGGAACTTCAAAGGGGTCTAATGGATAAATTCCTGTTGGCGGTCAACACCCGCCCAATTCTGGTGTGGGGGCAAGGCTTGAGTGGTAGAAGGCCCAGAAAAAGCCGAGGAAGAAGAAAACTTCTGATGTGATGAATAAAATCATTCCGTAGCGTAGGCCTTTTTGTACTGGTGGGGTGTGGTGGCCTTGAAATGTCCCTTCTCGGATAACATCTCGTCATCATTGAACTATGGTTAGAGATAGGAGAATTAAACCTAAATAAAGGAGGTAAGCAGAGTGAAAATGGAATCAGACGGCTAAGCCTGATGTTATTAGTAAAGCAGCGACAGCTCCTGTCAGCGGCCATGGGCTGGGGTCAACTATGTGGTATGCGTGTGCTTGGTGAGCCATTAAACGTTTTCTTGTAAGTAGAGGCTTAATAAAAGAACAAATACGTATGCTTGAATTATGGCTACGGCAACTTCTAAGAGTGTTAATAGAAATAAGACTAGGGAGGTTAGTAGGGCTACGGCGGGCATAATAGTAATTAATACAAAGGCTGCGGTGGCGATTAGTTGTATGAGAAGGTGGCCGGCTGTAAGATTGGCAGTTAGTCGAACACCTAGTGCTAAAGGTCGAATAAAGAGGCTGATAGTTTCGATAATAATTAAAATTGGGATTAATAGGGCTGGAGTGCCTTCTGGTAGTAGGTGCCCAAGAGCAATGGTGGGTTGATTGAGTACCCCAATTAAAACAGTTGTTAGTCAAAGGGGGATGGCAAATGCTATGTTTAGGGATAATTGGGTTGTGGGTGTAAAAGTATATGGTAGTAAACCAAGAAGGTTAATAGTAATTAAAAATAATATTAGGGCTGTTAAAATAGTGGCTCATTTATGTCCTCCAAGGTTTATAGGTTGTATTAATTGGTATGTAAATCGGTTAATAAATCAGGATTGGAGGGTTGTAAGACGATTATTAAGTCAGCGGTTTGTTGGAGTTGGGAAGATTAATCATGGAATTATAATTGCTAGGGCAATTAATGGGATTCCAAGGAGTGAGGGGCTTAAGAATTGGTCAAAAAAACTTAGGTTCATGGTCAATTTCAGGGCTCAGTTTTGGGTTTTTCAGCACTTTTTGTTGTAGGTTCATTATTGAATAGGTGTGTTATTACTTTTTTTGGTAAAATTGCTAGGAAGAAAATTCATGAAAATATGAGAATGGCAAATCAAGGGTGTGGGTTTAATTGAGGCATATCACTAAGGGTGGTAGGGAGTCACCAATTTTTAGCTTAAAAGGCTAATGCTAAACCCATTGTAGCTTCTTAGTGAGGCTTCTTCTAACATTAATGAAGATCAGGACTCAAAGTGTTCTAGTGGTACTGCCTCTACTACGATAGGCATAAAGCTGTGGTTAGCACCACAAATCTCTGAACATTGACCATAATAAACACCTGGTCGGGAAATAATAAAGGCGGTTTGATTCAGCCGTCCTGGGACTGCGTCTATTTTTACTCCCAAAGCTGGGACAGTTCATGAGTGTAAGACGTCTTCTGCGGATACTAGAACACGAATGGGGGATTCTATAGGTACAATTATTCGGTGGTCGGTTTCTAACAAGCGGAATTGTCCTGGGGTTAAATCTTGTGTTTGGATTATATAAGAGTCAAAGCCCAAGTCTTCATAATCTGTATATTCATAACTTCAATACCATTGATGGCCTATAGCTTTAATAGTAAGATGGGGGTCGTTGATTTCATCTATTAGGTATAAAATTCGTAAAGATGGGAGGGCAATTATAATAAGAATTACAGCAGGGAGAATAGTTCATACGATTTCAATCTCTTGAGAATCTAAGATGTATTTGTTTGTAAGTTTGGTGGATACTGTTGCTACAATGATATAAAGAACTAAAGTGCTAATTAAAAATACGATTATTAATGTGTGGTCGTGAAAATGGAGAAGTTCTTCCATAACTGGGGAGGCTGCATCTTGAAATCCTAATTGTGAGGGGTGTGCCATAAGTTAGGACTCGTAAGACTTGAACTTACAATTTTGCCTTGACAAGGCAGTGTAATACATTTTACTAGAGTCTTACAAAGAAAGTGACAGAGTGGTGATGTGATTGACTTGAAATCAATATACGGGGGTTCAATTCCTTCCTTCCTTGTTAAAAATAAGTTCGTTGGGTTTGAACAAATGCTGGCTCTTCATAGGTGTGGTGGGGTGGGGGGCAGCCATGAAGTCATTCTACATTTGTATGTGGTATTTCAACAGATAAGACTTCTCGTTTGGCGGCGAATGCTTCTCAAATAATAAATAAGAACATGATTACAGCAACTAGGGAAATTAATGAGCCAATTGAGGAGACTGTATTTCAAAGAGCATATGCGTCTGGGTAGTCAGAATAGCGTCGTGGTATCCCAGCTAGTCCAAGAAAATGTTGAGGGAAGAAGGTTAGGTTAACTCCGGCAAATATTACCATAAATTGGGTTTTTGTTCAAGTTGAATTAAGAGTATACCCTGAAAATAGTGGGAATCAGTGGATAAAACCGGCCATAATTGCAAAGACTGCCCCTATTGATAGCACATAGTGAAAGTGGGCTACTACATAATAAGTGTCGTGAAGGACAATATCTAAAGAAGAGTTAGCTAAAACAATTCCTGTAAGGCCCCCCACTGTAAATAAGAAAATGAACCCTAGAGCTCAAAGGAGCGGGGTTTCTCATTTAATGGAGCCCCCATGAAGGGTTGCTAATCAGCTAAAGACTTTTACACCTGTGGGGATGGCAATAATTATTGTTGCTGAGGTAAAATAAGCTCGGGTATCAACGTCTATTCCTACTGTGAATATATGGTGGGCTCATACAATAAAGCCGAGTAAACCAATTGCTATTATTGCTCAGACTATTCCTATATAGCCAAAAGGTTCTTTTTTACCTGAATAATAAGCTACGATATGTGAAATTATTCCAAACCCTGGTAAGATTAAAATGTAAACTTCTGGGTGGCCAAAAAATCAGAATAGGTGTTGATAGAGAATTGGGTCTCCTCCTCCAGCAGGGTCAAAAAATGTTGTGTTTAAATTACGGTCGGTTAATAGTATTGTGATTGCAGCTGCAAGAACAGGAAGGGAAAGGAGTAGGAGGACTGTAGTTACAAGGATGGATCAGACAAATAGTGGTGTTTGATATTGAGAAATGGCAGGTGGTTTTATATTAATAATAGTTGTGATGAAGTTAACAGAGGCTAAAATTGATGAAATACCAGCCAAGTGGAGTGAGAAGATGGCTAAGTCTACGGATGCGCCGGCGTGGGCTATATTACCTGCAAGGGGGGGATAGACCGTTCAGCCGGTTCCGGCTCCTGCTTCAACCCCGGCAGAGGCTAAAAGTAGCAGGAGAGAGGGGGGGAGTAATCAAAAGCTTATGTTATTTATTCGCGGGAAAGCTATGTCGGGTGCGCCAATTATTAGAGGGACTAATCAATTTCCGAACCCGCCAATTATTACAGGCATTACTATAAAAAAGATTATTACGAAAGCGTGAGCAGTAACAATAACATTGTAGATTTGATCATCTCCTAGAAGTGTTCCTGGTTGGCTTAATTCTGTTCGAATAAGTAAACTCAGGGCTGTGCCTACTATCCCTGCTCAGGCACCAAAGATTAAATATAGGGTGCCGATGTCTTTGTGATTTGTAGAAAAAAATCAACGGTTAATTGCCACAGGTAAGGTGACTGAGAATTAAGTGGCGGATTGTAATCCCGTGAACAGAGGTTAAACCCCTCTTCTTACCAAAGTTCCGCAGTAGATTTATACGTTGGATTGCAAATCCAAAACCGGAGGTTGACTCCTCCCGGGGCTTTCCTCCCGCCTCCCCGTATTACGGCGGGAGGAAGCCGTAGATAAAAGTTCGCTGGTTTGGACGCTTAGCTGTTAACTAAGATTTTTGTAGGATCAAGGCCTATTTATCTAGAAGGTTTTAGCTTAATAAAAGCATCTGGGTTGCATTCAGAAGATGTGAGATAAAATCTTGCAAGTCTTAACAGAAATTAGGGGATTTTCACTCCTGCTGAAAGCTTTGAAGGCTTTTGGTCTATTTAGCCTAAATTTCTTAAAGTGTTAATATAAGAATGGCAGGTGTTAGTGGTAAGAGTAGAATAGAGAGGGAGGAGGCTGTCATTAGGGTTATGTTTGGTTGGAGGGATTTTGTTCGTCAGGAGGTTGATAGATAGATAGAGTTTGGGGATATGGTTAGGGTTGTAGAGTAGCATAGACGAAGGTAGAAGAATAAGCTAAGGAGGGCTGCGAGGGCTATAATGGTGGCTGGAATAGCCAGGTTTTGTTTGGTTAGTTCTTGTAAAATCAATCATTTTGGTATAAATCCTGAGAGTGGTGGTAGGCCACCAAGAGAGAGTAGGGTTATTAAGGTAATTACAGTTAGAAGGGGTGATTTGACTGTTGAGATGGCGATAGAATTAATTTTAGTGGAGTCGAAGAGTTTAAAGAGGAGAAAGGTTGTGAGGGTTATAATAATATATAAGGAGAGGTTGAGTTTGGTAAGGTTAGGGGAGTAATGTAGGATTGTAATTATTCATCCAAGGTGGGCGATTGATGAGTAAGCTAGGATTTTTCGTAGTTGAGTCTGGTTTAGGCCGCCTCAGCCCCCAACGATAGTTGAAGAAATGCCTAAGAATAGTAGTAAATTTGAATTAAGCAAGTGATGGAGTTGAAGGAGAATGGCAAAGGGGGCAAGTTTTTGTCAGGTGGCTAGAATTAAACCTGTGGTAAGGTCTAATCCTTGAAGTACTTCAGGTAGTCAAAAATGTATTGGTGCGAGGCCAATTTTTAAGGCTAATGCGATAGTTGCAAGTGTGGCGGATGTTGGGTTAAGTATTTCAAGTAAACTTCATTCGCCTGATGTTCAGGCGTTTGTAATACTAGCAAATAAAAGTAGAGCAGAGGCGGTTGCTTGTGTTAGGAAATATTTTGTGGTTGCTTCTACTGCTCGGGGGTGGTGTTGGCGAATTATTAAAGGGATAATGGCCAAGGTATTAATTTCAAGACCTATTCACACCAGGAGTCAATGGGATCCAATAAATGTTATTATGGTTCCCAGGCCTAGGCTTGAGATAATAATGGTTAATACTATAGGGTTCATTAGTAGAGGAAGGATTTTAACCGACGTGGTTGGGGTATGGGCCCAAAAGCTTAATTAGCTGACTTTACTTAGGAAATAGTATAATTGGAAGTACCAAGAGTTTTGATCTCTTGGGTGTAGGTTCAAGTCCTATTTTTCTAATAGGAAGTGGAGAGATTTTAACTTTCATTATCCACTCTATCAAAGTGGTCCTTTAGTTCAGGCACACTTCCATTTAAGTTAGTGGAGGAAGGCTTGCTATAGCGAGTGGGAGGGCGGCGTGTCATAGGATGATGGCTAGGGTTAGTGGTAAAAAGTTTTTTCATACTAAGTGTATAAGTTGGTCATAACGGAATCGTGGGTAGGATGCGCGAATTCATAGAAAAATTATGGTGAGTAGTGTTGCTTTTATTATTAAATAAAATGTGGAAATTTGTGGCATTGTAGGGTCATAGGAGGAGCCCATAAATAAAATTACGGAAAGAGTATTTATTATTAAAATATTTGTATATTCGGCTAGGAAAAATAAGGCAAATGACCCGGCTGCATATTCAACATTAAACCCTGAGACTAATTCTGATTCTCCTTCGGTTAGATCAAACGGTGCTCGGTTGGTCTCTGCTAAAGTTGAGATATACCATATTATGGCTAATGGTCAGCCTGGAATTAATAGTCAGATTGTTTCTTGGGTTAGGTTAAAGGTGTGAAGTGTAAATCCTCCTGCGAAGATAATTATAGATAATAAGATGAGGCCTAAACTAACCTCGTAGGAGATAGTTTGTGCTACAGCTCGTAGGGCCCCTATAAGGGCGTATTTTGAATTTGATGCTCATCCTGAGCCTAGAATTGTATATACGGTTAAACTTGAGACTGCCAAAATAAATAAGAGGCCTAGGTTGAGGTTAATGATTGAATGGGGTAAGGGGAGGGGTATTCATATAAGGAGGGCTAGGGTTAATGCGAGGGTGGGGGTGGCTAAAAATAAAAATGGGGAGGACGTAGATGGCCGGATGGGTTCTTTAATAAAGAGTTTAATGCCGTCTGCGATGGGTTGAAGGAGCCCATAGGGTCCTACAATGTTAGGGCCTTTACGGAATTGTATGTAGCCCAGAATTTTTCGTTCAACTAAGGTTAAAAAAGCTGTAGCTAAAAGAATAGGGACAATGTAGGCAAGTGGGTTAATAAGGTAGAGTAAAATGTGTTGTAGCATAATTAAGGAGAGGATTTGAACCTCTGAATTAAAGGACTTAGGTCTTTCGCACTTACCAGGCTCTGCCACCTTAACAACCCTTGTCTTGGGTTTTAGGTAATTTTTTCTTACCTAATTTAGTTTATTTCAGCAGGTGAAAAGGGAGCATACCGTTGGGCATTGGCTCCATTTTTCCGGTCCTTTCGTACTAGGAAAAATAAGTTCATAGATAGAAACTGACCTGGATTTCTCCGGTCTGAACTCAGATCACGTAGGACTGTTAATCGTTGAACAAACGAACCCTTAATAACGGTTGCACCATTAGGATGTCCTGATCCAACATCGAGGTCGTAAACCCTTTCGGCGATAGGGACTCTTGGAAAGGATTGCGCTGTTATCCCTAGGGTAACTTGGTTCATTGATCAGAAAAAATTCTGGGTCATTTTTCGGTAAATGTTTTATTAATTAGAACTGTCGTTCTAATTTTCAAGTATTAAATACTCAATCGATAGGGGGGATTTTTTTTCCCCCTTGGTCGCCCCAACCAAAAACAATTAAATTAGAAATATTGTATGAGTGATTATTCCCAGGGGATTACAATTTTACATAGTTAATTTAAGTGTTTGAAGCTCCATAGGGTCTTCTCGTCTTATGGTAATATTCTCGCTTCTGCACGAGAAGATCAATTTCATTGATTAGAAAATAGAGACAGTTAAACTCTCGTGATGCCTTTCATACAGGTCTTCATTTAAAAGACAAGTGATTACGCTACCTTCGCACGGTCAAAATACCGCGGCCGTTGAACATTGTCACAGGGCAGGCGGGACCTCTTATGATAGTTAAACAAGAGGCGATGTTTTTGGTAAACAGGCGGAGTTTGTGTTTGCCGAGTTCCTTTATTTTCTTTTAATCTTTCCTTAATACACTCCTGTGTGGGGTTAACGAATTATTTAATAAGGTTTTCTAGTTGATAATAAATTATTATTATGTCCTCAGTTTGGGTTCGTTTAATTATCAGTGATTTAATTCTTTCTGATGTACACTTGTGTTAGGAGAGGTTTGGCCTCTTATTACTCATTTTAGCATAAGTTCTTTTATAAATGTATAAAATAATCCAATACAGGTAAGGGGGTTGTGAGATAATATCTAAATTATAGGTTTGCATGGAGCTGGAGCTGTGACGCTTACTTTACAGGTGGCTGCTTTTAAGCCCACTGGGGGTAAAACCTTTAATAAAATGTGATCATTACCCGCCTTTAAAAGTTGTATCTTAATTTAGAAGGGCTGTACCTCTTCTAAATAACTACTAATTCTTATTTTTGGCCTTAAGAAGATGTTCTAGTCGGCGTAAAAAAATTAATGCAGAATTTAAGTTCTTTTCTTGGATAACCAGCTATCACTAAACTCGATAGGTCTGTCACCGCTACTCGGAAGTCTTCCCACTCTTTTGCCACAGAGACGGGTTGGCTCTAATGTGCTGCTCCGGAGTAGCTCGTTTAGTTTCGGGAAGATAGACTTAAGATCTCTTTGCCTAGTTGATCTAGCTAAATCATGATGCAAAAGGTACGAGGTTGAGTCTCTGCTTTTTATTACTTTAATTATTTGTTTCATTTCTTTTTCAGCTCTCCCTTGCGGTACATAGTCTATTGCGCTAAAATTTATTGTTCTGTCGCCCATACTAAAAGGTGTAAAATGTTTTAATTTAATAATTAATGGTGGGTATAATTGATAGGGTTTTGTTTAAATTGGGTAATTAGGCTAGCTTTAATGTTCAAAATGACTCGAAGTGCGCGGGTTTGTCCTCGGTGTAAGGGAGGTGCTTTACTATTTAAGCTACATTTTGATTCCAAGTGCACTTTCCAGTACACTTACCATGTTACGACTTGCCTCCTCTTAGTAAAATAATTTTTTTATAAAAAGTAAAGGTTTTGTTGAGGAGAGTGACGGGCGGTGTGTGCGCGCCCTAGAGCCGGCTTCAGGAAAATACTCTGATTTTTCCTTACTGCTAAATCCACCTTAAAGTAGATTTTCAGTTTACTATCCGTGTTTTCTTAGTAGAAAATGTAGCCCATTTCTTTCCACTCCATTCGCTACACCTCGACCTGACGTGTGGGAGTTAATTCTTTTTGCTTACTTCTTATCCTTCACAGGGTGAGCTGACGACGGCGGTATATAGGCGGTATTGGCAAGGAGTGGTGAGGTTTAACGGGGATTATCGGTTATAGAACAGGCTCCTCTAGGGGGGTCTAGGGCACCGCCAAGTCCTTTGGGTTTTAAGCTAGCGCTTGTAGTACTCTGGCGGACAATGTGGTAGGTTATTGTCTAAGTTTGTGGTTGGGCATAGTAGGGTATCTAATCCTAGTTTGGGGCCCAACTGTCGTGGCATCAAGATTTCTAATGTTATAAAGTCACTTTCGTTGTTGATTATTCCACTCATAGGAGCGTATAACGGCTTGATAAGGTCTTAACTTTAGTTGTTTAAGATTCTCTTAAACCACTCTTTACGCCGGGAAAATATTAATAAGGGTTACTCGTATAACCGCGGTGGCTGGCACGAGTTTTACCAACCCAGTCAACTCTAACTGATTCAAGCTTGCGCTTATAGAATCAATGTTTATTACTGCTGAAGTCCCATGGGGGTGTGGCTTAGCAAGGTGTCTTGGGCTACGTGCGTGTGCCTGATACCAGCTCCTGACCAATTAATAGGTTGATTAGGGCATTCTCACAGGGGTGCTGAAACTTGCATGTATAAGTCAAGTTACAATTAATACTGAGGCTAGGACCAAACCTTACATGCCTGTGGAAATTTTTATTTTTCATCTTAGCATCTTCAGTGCCATACTTTCAATTAAGCTACACTAGC